ATATTCCAAGAATCTATGCAATTTTTTTTTTTGAATCACAAAAAAAAATCCAAACTATTGAGAAAAATATCCACAATAATGAAACAAATCAGGAAAGAATTAATAAAACAAGTAAAAATGGAATTCACTTTATTTCGACTAGAAAAAAATCACTTTCTAAGGTTAGTAATAAGAATTCAAAGATTTCTTATGATTTCTCTTTTTTCTCACAATCACAAGCATATGTATTTTACAAATTATCACAAACCCAACTTATTCACTTTTCTAATTTAAGATTTGTCTTTCAATATGACGGAACATCCCTTTTTCTTAAGAAGGAAATAAAAGATTATTTTAAAAAACAAGGAATATTTCATTACGAATTAAGACATGAATCCTTTTGGAATTTTGAAATGAATCAATGGAAAAACTGGTTAAAGGGGCATTATCAATATCAATCCGATTTATCTCGGATAAGATGGCCTATATTAGTACCACAAAAATGGCGAAATAGAGCCAATCAACACAGTATGGCTCAAAAGAAAGATTTAAACAAAAAGGATTCATATGAAAAAAATAGATTAACTCATTCCGACAAACAAAATCTTTTTGAAGCGAATCCATTACAGAATCAAAAAGATAATTTTAAAAAACACTATAGATATGATCTTTTATCATATAAATCTATTAATTATGAAGATAAGAAAGACTCGTATATTCATAAATCATTATTCCAAGTAAATAATAAAGAAGAAATCCTTTCTAATTCCAACATAAGGGAAGGCAAATTATTTGATATGTTGGGAGGTATCCCTATTAATAATTATCTAGAAGAAGATGATATTATGGATATGGATAAATTTTCGGATAGAAAATATTTTGATTGGAGAATTCTCGATTTTTGTCTTAGAAATAAGGTTGATATTGAAGTCTGGGTTGATATTGGTACCAACATGAATCAAAATACTAAGATTGGGGCTGATAAGTATCAAATAATTGATGAAATTAATAAGAAGGTTCTTTTTTATCTTACAATTCATGAAGATGAAGAAATTAAACCATCCAATCAAAAAAAGTTCTTTTTTGATTGGATGGGAATGAATGAAGCAATACTAAGTTGTCCTATATCAAATCTGGAGCTTTGGTTCTTCCGAGAATTAGTGCTATTTTTTAATGCATATAAAAAAAAACCGTGGATCATACCAATCAAATTACTTCTTTTCAGTTTTAATGGAAATGAAAATGGGAATAAAAAAATAACTCGAAAGAAAAAGGAATATCCTTTTATATCATCGAACCAAAAAAACCCTCTTGAATTATACAATAGAAGTAAAGAAGAAAAAGAACCCCCAGACCAAGGGAATCCTCGATCAGATGCCCAAAACCAAGTAAGTCTTGGGTCAGTTCTCTCAAACCAAGAAAAAGATGTTGAAGCAAATTCTTCGGGATCAGACATCAAAAAACGTAGAACGAAAAAACAATACAAGAACAACACAGAAGCAGAACTTTATTTCTTCCTAAAAAAGTATTTGCATTTTCAGTTGAGATGGGATTCTTTTTTAAATCAAAGAATAATAAATAATATCAAGATCTATTGTCTCCTGCTTCGACTGATAAATCCAAGAGAAATTGCTATATCCTCTATTCAAGGGGGAGAAATGGGTCTGGATATTTTGATGATTCATAAGGATTTCACTCTTACAGAATTGGTGAAAGGGGGAATATTTATTATCGAACCGCTTCGTCTGTCTGTAAAAAATGATGGACAGTTTTTTATATATCAAATCGTAGGTATTTCATTGGTTCATAAGAATAAGCGCCAAATTACTAAAAGATACCGAGAAAAAAGCTATGTTCATAAAAAAAAAATTTATGAATCCATTGCAAGACATCAAAGAATGACTGGAAATAGAGACAAAAAGAATTATGATTTGCTTGTTCCTGAAAATATTTTATTCCCTAACCGTCGTAGAGAATTGAGAACTCTGATTTGTTTCAATTGGAAGAATCAAAATGGTATTCAGAGAAATTCCGTATTTTGTAATAACGTAAAAAAAGGGGGTCACGTTTTGGATAAAAGCAAAGATCTTGCTAGAGAGAAAAAGAAACTAATTAAATTAAAGTTCTTTCTTTGGCCCAATTCTCGATTAGAAGATTTAATTTGTATGAATCGCTATTGGTTTAATACCAATAATGGCAGTCGTTTCAGTATGATAAGGATACATATGTATCCACGATTGCAAATTTGTTACTAGTACGTTTTTCTTATCGATCGCGTCCCATACGTACCATACCTGGTATATGAAAACAAAGAGATGGACACATGCCTTGTCTTACATTCCATTATGATACAGGATACCACTTTAAGGACATACGGATTGGTTAGATCTATAAATGAATTAACAGAATTTTTTTTTAGGTCTCGCTTTTTCTCTTTTGAAGAAATATACCATCCTTTTTTAGCCCTAATCAAATTGAAAATGGGATTGATTGTTGATTGATTTTATCGGAAGTTCGTAACGGCTTTAAGATTATTGTGTATATTCAATTCAAATGACTAACATTATTATTACTGATCAGTAAATTTCATATTAAAAGAAAGGGAAAAGAGGATTTCGTTTTATGGTAAAAAATTCATTCATCTCAGTTACTTTTCAAGAAAAAAAAAAAGAAAACAGCGGGTCTGTTGAATTTCAAGTATTAAGTTTCACTAATAAGATACAAAGACTTACTTCCCATTTGGAATTGCACAGAAAAGACTATTTATCTCAGAGGGGTTTACGGAAAGTTCTGGAAAAACGCCAACGGCTACTTTCTTATTTGTCAAAGAAAAATAGAGTACGTTATAAAGAATTAATTAGTCAGTTGAATATCCGGGAGTCAAAAAATCGTTAATTTGAAAAACGAATTTTGAATTATTTGATTTATTAGATTTTGAATCTTGATAACTTCTTTTTGTTTTCAACAATTCATGTAAGAATGAATCGAGGAAAAACCTATGAGTATACTAGCTACAGGAAAAGACCTTATGAGAGTAAATATGGGACCTCACCACCCATCAATGCATGGTGTTCTTCGTCTCATCGTTACTCTCGATGGCGAAGATGTTATTGACTGTGAACCGATATTGGGTTATTTACACAGAGGGATGGAAAAAATTGCGGAAAACCGAACAATTATACAATATCTGCCTTATGTAACACGTTGGGATTATTTAGCTACTATGTTCACAGAAGCAATAACTGTAAATGGACCAGAACAGTTGGGAAATATTCAAGTACCTAAAAGGGCCAGCTATATCAGAGTAATTATGTTGGAGTTGAGTCGTATAGCCTCTCATCTGTTATGGCTCGGCCCTTTTATGGCAGATATTGGTGCACAGACTCCCTTCTTCTATATTTTCAGAGAAAGAGAATTAGTATATGATCTATTCGAATCTGCCACCGGTATGAGAATGATGCATAATTATTTTCGTATCGGAGGTATAGCGGCCGATTTACCCCATGGCTGGATAGAGAAATGTTTGGATTTCTGTGATTATTTTTTAACGGGGGTTGTTGAATATCAAAAACTTATTACACGAAACCCTGTCTTTTTAGAACGAGTTGAAGGAGTAGGCATTTTTTGTGGAGAAGAAGCAATAAATTGGGGTTTATCAGGACCAATGCTACGAGCGTCTGGAATAGAATGGGATCTTCGTAAAGTGGATCGTTATGAGTGTTACGACGAATTTGATTGGGAAGTCCAGTGGCAAAAAGAAGGAGATTCATTAGCTCGTTATTTAGTGCGAATCGGTGAAATGACAGAATCCGTAAAAATTATTCAACAGGCTTTGGAAGGAATTCCGGGGGGGCCCTATGAGAATTTAGAAATCCGATGCTTTGCTAGAGAAAGCGATCCAGAATGGAATGATTTTGAAGATCGATTCATTAGTAAAAAACCTTCTCCTACTTTTGAATTACCGAAACAAGAACTTTATGTGAGAGTCGAAGCCCCAAAAGGAGAATTGGGAATTTTTCTGATAGGAGATCAAAGTAGTTTTCCTTGGCGATGGAAAATTCGCCCACCCGGTTTTATCAATTTGCAAATTCTTCCTCAGTTAGTTAAAAGAATGAAATTGGCGGATATTATGACGATACTAGGTAGTATAGATATCATTATGGGAGAAGTTGATCGTTGAAATGATAGTTGATACAACAGAAGTACAAGATCTTAATTCTTTTGCCCGATTGGAATCCTTAAAAGAGCTCTATGGGACCATACGGGTGTTTGCCCCTATTTTGACTCTTGTATTAGGAATCACAATAGGTGTACTAGTAATTGTGTGGTTAGAAAGAGAAATATCCGCAGGAATACAACAACGTATTGGCCCTGAATACGCCAGCCCTTTCGGAATTCTTCAAGCTTTAGCAGATGGAACAAAACTACTTTTCAAAGAGAATCTTCTTCCAGCTAGAGGAAATACTCGTTTCTTCAGTATTGGACCATCTATAGCAGTCATATCAATTCTACTAAGTTATTCAGTAATTCCTTTTAGTTATCACCTTGTTTTAGCTGATCTCAATATTGGTATTTTTTTATGGATTGCCGTTTCAAGTATTGCTCCTATTGGACTTCTTATGTCAGGATATGGATCAAATAATAAATATTCGTTTTTAGGTGGTCTGCGAGCTGCTGCTCAATCGATTAGTTATGAAATACCATTAACTTTATGTGTTTTATCAATATCTCTACGTGCGATTCGCTAAAATATAAGTTTTTCTTTTCCTTCTAGAAAAAAAAAGAAATTTAATGAATATCCACATTTTTTTTTTATTCATTTATTTATTCTTTAGGTTAATAAAAAAATTAGATAGTTATATATGAGTGAAAGAAAACAACTTCGAAATTCGCAGTAAAAGCAGATTGAGTCTCATTTCCTATGTACAAGAGTTAAGTGAAAGTAAACAAAAGTGGAAGATGCCCTTTACCCCAAGATTAGTTGATTGGTCATCCTAGCTTGAAGCGGGCTCAAAAGTCAACCGTATGGAGTTTTCACTATATGTTTGAATGTATTACAATACATATATTAACGAACGGGGGGTTGAAAAAAAAAATGGGTGGATAATAAGGAACACTAAAATACACACAAAGAATTAGTAATGGAGATTATGTAAATTTGCGAAAAAGATCCGTCTGCATAACATAAAAAGAATACTAATTGGGGCTTTAAGTTGGTAGAAATGATCAGGCAGTACTCCCCACAATTCCGATTCAGAGTATGCTCCTATCCCCCAATTAAAGAAATTACTATCAGGAACGAAATAATCCTTTCCTTTTTTGAGGCCCCCTTTTTCTCAGAAAGAAGAAGAGGAACAAAAAAAATAGAAAAAAAAAAAGAAAATTACAATAAAAAGAAAAGCGATTTTTTTCTTATTTCTTTCCTATCTTCATAGAAAGAAAAATTGTGTCATGATTCATGAACTAATGTAATGTCTTATTTTTTTTTCGTAATCGAAAATAAAATGATGGCTCGAAATATCAATAGATATTTCTACAAAGAGTATTTTATTGAAGGATTTATTAAGTTATTACTCACCCCAAAAAAGTTGAAGGATGAGATCAATTCAGAAATGCTTTTTGATTTATTCTTATAGCAGACAGAATTCCATTGGTATAATTGGGGACCTTCCACGAGTCTATCTATGCTATAACCATATCAAGATACCGAATACTTGCCCGGTCCTTACATTTATTTGTGGCCCTGAGGAGCCGTATGAGGTGAAAATCTCATGTACGGTTTTGTAATAGCGATGCGAGCAGTAATGCTATCACCGACTATGATTATCTAATAGTTCAAGTACAGTTGATATAGTCGGGGCGCAATCAAAATATGGTTTTTGGGGGTGGAATTTGTGGCGTCAACCTATAGGGTTTATCGTTTTTCTAATTTCTTCCCTAGCAGAATGCGAAAGATTACCTTTTGATTTACCAGAAGCAGAAGAAGAATTAGTAGCAGGCTATCAAACCGAATATTCGGGGATCAAATTTGGTTTATTTTACGTTGCTTCCTATCTAAATTTATTAGTTTCCTCATTATTTGTAACAGTTCTTTACTTGGGCGGTTGGAATCTTTCAATTCCGTACATATTTGTTCCTGAGTTATTTGAAATAAATAAAGCGGATGGAATCTTTGGAACGACAATTGGTATCTTTATTACATTAGCTAAAACTTATTTGTTCTTGTTCATTTCTATCACAACAAGATGGACTTTACCTAGACTAAGAATGGACCAATTATTAAATCTTGGCTGGAAATTTCTTTTACCTATTTCTCTCGGTAATCTATTATTAACAACCTCTTCCCAACTCCTTTCACTGTAAACAAAAAAAGGGATACTATATTCACGGCTTACCTCAAACAAGAGAAAGAAAAAATTTATTCATAGATATTCCCGATATGTTCCCTATGGTAACTGGGTTCATGAATTATGGTCAACAAACAGTACGAGCTGCAAGGTACATTGGTCAAAGTTTCATGATTACCTTATCCCAAGCAAATCGTTTCCCTGTAACTATTCAATATCCTTATGAAAAATTAATAACATCGGAGCGTTTCCGCGGTCGAATCCATTTTGAATTTGATAAATGTATTGCTTGTGAAGTATGTGTTCGTGTATGTCCTATAGATCTGCCTGTTGTTGATTGGAAATTGGAAACTGATATTCGAAAGAAACGATTGCTTAATTACAGTATTGATTTCGGAATTTGTATTTTTTGTGGTAACTGCGTTGAGTATTGTCCAACAAATTGTTTATCAATGACTGAAGAATATGAACTTGCTACTTACGACCGTCACGAATTGAATTACAATCAAATTGCTTTAGGTCGTTTACCAATGTCAGTAATTGACGATTTTACAATTCGAACAGTTTTGAATTCGTCTCAAAGAAAAAACGGGTAAATCTCTTTATTATTGGAAATTACTAGGGTTCCGTGTTGGTATAAAGGAATAAGGTCTTTCTCTTTGTTTGGTACAAATCCCAACTATAGATTTGATTATGAGAAGTACAAATTAATTTGTATTGAAAGTCTGTTAATATATCCACAATTTTTTGCGAAATATAGACTTTCAATTTCCAACTGCCATTTCCAATAAAGAAAAGAACGAAATTGATCCAATAACTGTACCCACATCAATTCACACCTATTAGATTTGAATTGAATTCAATCGGGAATGCCTCATAAAAAAAAATTGCCTGGTCGGTTCAATAAGGTCATGAAAAAACATTTCGATTTATTTATCTCTTATTTTAATATAATGGATTTGGCTGGACCAATACATGATTTTCTTTTAGTTTTTCTAGGATCGGGTCTTATATTAGGAGGTCTGGGAGTGGTATTACTTACCAACCCGATTTATTCTGCCTTTTCATTGGGATTCGTTCTTATTTGTATATCCTTATTCTATATTCTATCAAATTCGCCTTTTGTAGCTGCTGCACAGCTCCTTATTTATGTAGGAGCTGTAAATGTTTTAATCATATTTGCTGTAATGTTCATGAACGGTTCAGACTATTCCAACGATTTTCATTTGAATCTTTGGACTATTGGGGATGGAGTTACTTCTCTGGTTTGTACAAGTATTTTTTTGTCCTTACTCACTACTATTCTAGATACGTCGTGGTACGGGATTATTTGGACTACACGATCCAACCAGATTATAGAGCAAGATTTGATAAGTAATAGTCAACAGATTGGAATTCATTTATCAACCGACTTTTTTCTTCCATTTGAACTCATTTCGATAATTCTTTTAGTTGCTTTGATAGGTGCAATTGCCGTAGCTCGTCAGTAAAAAATCTTTATAACTAGCAACAGCAATCAAAATTCAACTTTTCTGTGTTATCACATCTATTTGCCTTCAATTCTATTTGAATACTGTTTCATGTATAAATCAAATAGAAGTTTATTGATTCGATCTATTAGCAATATATTCTTTTGTTCTATACTTGTTAGATTATAAGCAATCAAATCACTCGACTTATTGTTCATATTGAAATGAATCGAAATTGGTACGGAGTTGGTCAATGATGCTCGAGCATGTACTTATTTTGAGTGCTTATTTATTTTCTATTGGTATCTATGGATTGATCACGAGCCGAAATATTGTCCGGGCCCTGATGTGTCTTGAACTTATACTAAATGCGGTTAATATAAATTTTGTAACATTTTCCGATTTTTTTGATAGTAGGCAATTAAAAGGAGATATTTTCTCAATTTTTGTTATAGCTATTGCAGCCGCTGAAGCAGCTATCGGATCAGCTATTGTTTCGTCAATTTATCGTAACAGAAAATCGATTCGTATCAATCAATCGACTTTGTTGAATAAATAAAATAGTATTTCAAAATCAGAATATTCATAAATTCGAATTAGCATCTATAATACGTCCTAACCTCGATCATATTGGCGAAAACGTAAAAAATCAAAGTATCTTTGTTCCCTCCTATCAGTTGATCCAGAAATGGATTGATTCCAAAATTCGGGTAAATCGTTGATTGATCTGGTGTTTCAATATATGATTCATTTCCAAAATTACTAGATCGAAAATTTATGAATTCAGAAATTGCTAGATTCAATGTCACATTCAGTAAAGATTTATGATACATGTATAGGGTGTACTCAATGTGTCCGAGCATGTCCCACAGATGTATTAGAAATGATACCTTGGGACGGATGTAAAGCTAAACAAATTGCTTCTGCTCCAAGAACGGAGGATTGTGTTGGTTGTAAGAGATGTGAATCCGCCTGTCCAACGGATTTCTTGAGTGTTCGAGTTTATTTATGGCATGAAACCACTCGAAGCATGGGTCTAGCTTATTGATATTGATACGTTCCCCAAAACCCCACTTGAATCTATTTTGAATACATTTTTTTACTTACTGATTACCGACAAAAACCCGTACTCGAAAAATAGAATATATATTCTATTTTTCGAGCACGGTTTTGTCTGGTTCGAGTGTATCTTGCCTTTACCACGAACTTTTTTCCTTGGTTAACAATAATTGTAGTTTTTCCGATAGCCGCGGGTTTTTTCATTTTCTTTTTCCCTCATAGAGGAAATAAGGTGACTAGGGGGTATACTATATATATATGCGTTCTAGAACTCCTTCTAACGACCTATGCCTTCTGTTATCATTTCGAATTGGACGATCCATTAATACAACTCGCAGAGGATTATAAATGGATCGATTTTTTTGGTTTTTACTGGAGATTGGGAATAGATGGACTTTCCCTAGGACCCATTTTATTGACGGGATTTATCACCACTTTAGCTACGTTAGCGGCTTGGCCAGTTACTCGGAATTCCCGATTATTCTATTTCCTGATGTTAGCAATGTATAGCGGTCAAATAGGATCATTTGCTTCTCGTGACCTTTTACTTTTTTTCATCATGTGGGAATTAGAATTAATTCCTGTTTATCTACTTCTATCAGCATGGGGCGGAAAGAAACGTCTTTATTCAGCTACAAAGTTTATTTTGTACACTGCAGGAGGCTCCGTTTTTCTATTAATAGGAGTTTTGGGTATCGGTTTATATGGTTCCAATGAACCAACATTAAATTTGGAAATATTAGCTAATCGATCGTATCCCGTGGCACTGGAAATACTATTCTATATTGGATTTCTTATTGCTTTTGCTGTCAAATCACCGATTATACCCTTACATACATGGTTACCAGACACCCATGGGGAGGCCCATTACAGTACTTGTATGCTTCTGGCCGGAATCTTATTAAAAATGGGAGCATATGGCTTGGTTCGGATCAATATGGAACTATTATCGCACGCTCATTCTCTATTTTCTCCCTGGTTAATCATAGTAGGTACAATGCAAATAATTTATGCAGCTTTAACATCTCCTGGCCAACGCAATTTAAAAAAAAGAATCGCCTATTCCTCTGTATCTCATATGGGTTTCATAATTATAGGAATTGGCTCGATAACTGATACAGGACTCAGCGGAGCCATTTTACAAATAATTTCTCATGGGTTTATTAGCGCTGCACTTTTTTTCTTAGCAGGAACGAGTTATGATAGAATACGTCATGGTTATCTCGACGAAATGGGCGGACTGGCTATACCAATTCCAAAGATATTCACGCTATTTAGTATCTTATCAATGGCTTCCCTTGCATTACCGGGCATGAGTGGTTTTGTTGCGGAATTGGTAGTATTTTTTGGAATAATTACTAGCCAAAAATATTTTTTAATAGCAAAAATACTGATTACTTTTGTAATGGCAATTGGAATGATATTAACTCCTATTTATTCATTATCTATGTTACGGCAAATGTTTTATGGGTACAAGCTATTTAATGGCGTAAACTCTTATTTTTTTGATTCTGGACCACGGGAATTATTTGTTTTGATCTCTATTCTTCTACCCGTACTTGGTATTGGTATTTATCCGGATTTCGTTCTGTCACTATCAGTGGACAAGGTCGAAGCTATTCTATCTAATTTTTTTATAGAGAATTTTCAGGAATAAAAAAAGAAAAAAGAAATTTGAATTGTAACCAAACCCCTTTGGCGTTTGTGAGAACCTTTTGAATCACTCCACTACTTGATTCAAAAGGTTCTCGGTGGTTTCCACTCAGTTTCGTTTATATATATGCGCTGTCCTATGTTTGTCTTCATCAGGCCCTTTCTTTTCTTCAATTTGCAATTCAATTAGATGTGAATTGTTAATTAAATGAACCATAACTATGTAACCCTATTCCTAATAGATTGACCCCGAAATAACATATCCAAATTATAACAAAGCCCATAGAAGCCACAATTGCGGAATTAAAACCTTCCGATTTTTTATTTGTTCGAGTATGGAAATAAATCCCGAATATAGTCCAAGTAATAAATGCCCAAGTTTCCTTTGGATCCCAATTCCAATATGATCCCCATGCCTCATTAGCCCATACTGCGCCTGAAAGAATACCTATGGTTAAAAAGATAAATCCTAGACTAATAATATGATAACTCCAATGATCCAATTGTTGAATCAATTGATACTTGTAATAATTTCTAGCAGAAAAAAAATAAGTATTTAGTAAAACATTGGTTTTTGCATTCATGTATTGTATTTCACCGAAGGAAAATGACTCAGTTACGGTTCCATTTAATAATTTATTGCTTTTACAAAAAATCCTTATCACTTTTCGAAATGTAATGACTAGAAGAGCTGTGGATAATAATGATCCGCATAAAAGAGCCGCATAGCCGAATACCATCATACTTACGTGCATCATTAACCACTGAACTTGTAGAGCGGGCACTAATATTCCGGATTGATGCATTTTTGTTAACAAACACGAAGTTGCAAAGCCTTGGGTAAAAATAGCACTTGGCGCGGTTATTGCGCTTAAATGGTTTTTATGTTTTAAAATCCTATGAATAATGGAGAAACTCCATGACAGAAAGATTAATGATTCATATAAATCACTTAATGGGAAATGCCCCGAATAAATCCAACGAATTGCTAATAATCCTGTTAGACAGAAAAGGGTAGCTATCATCCCCTTTTCTGATGAATCATAGAGTCCTACGATTTCATCGACTAATAAGGTTATTAAATGAATTGTAATTCCAATTGAAATGACCGAAAATGATATATGAGTTAATATATGTTCTAAAGTTGAAAATATCATAAATAAAAAATGAAATTAAAAGTAAAAAGTGAAAGTCTCTCGAGTATACGGAATGGAAATCGGAAATTCAATTCATTATAGGGCTTTTATATATCTTTTAGAAGATGTTATGCCGCCACTCGGATTCGAACCGAGATGCTCTAGCACTGCTTCCTAAGAGCAGCGTGTCTACCGATTTCACCATAGCGGCTTGCTAGAAACAATAATAACTTATTTTTATTAAATCGTCGAGATTGAAAGTGAAAGAGAAAGTTTCAATGAAATACTTTTTATTTTTAGGAAGCATTCGATTGATGAATAAAAACTTGTTTCAATAGAGATTGAAACAGTCTCTTTTTTATCGTTTTATTTAGTTATTTAAGGTTTCAGTTTTATTTAACTTAACAATAACATATTCTTTTTCTTTTTTATGGATCACGATCACAATTTAAGCATAATATCCAATAATTCAAAAAATTTTTTATTTAATTTGCATAACTTTTGTCTTGTGATAATCGTTAGGTTTTTTTCAGTATGAATTTGTCTTAGGGTTTATCAAACCAATTAGGTATTGAGCTATACATATTATATAAACGAATTTCGATTTCTATTGTCCTACTTCAAAAATTGATTTCTAAATCCGAATTCTAAAAATCGATATTTTTTGATTGATCCTCCCTTTCAAACATAGGATTTTTTTTTTACTTATAAATTGCATACTATTCGTATAGAAATTAGAAATACGCCGAAATGGCGAAAGACGCTTTTCTCATTCTCACTTGGAGTGATGATTCAGAAAGTTAAAAAAAAAGTATAATTCAAAATTAGTTTCAACAACTCATTGCTTTTGTCTAAAGATTTCAATTTATGCTATTCTATAGCATAAATTGAAATAGAAAAGGAGAAATAGAAAAGAAAAAAAAAAAAAAAGAAAAGACAGAACAAAACCTTTATTATTGTCTTATTTATAAGTGGGTGGGTGATGGGGAAATTAAGAATCCCCATCCCGGGAATGAAAAGCATATTCAAATACAAATAAAGGCAAAACTCTCAATTTTTTATTCTTTTTTTTTTTTCAAATAAAAAAAAAGTACCAATTCAGTAGCAAAATCCATTGGTTCAAAACAGTAGGGAATGGAAATCATTATTTATTACTTACTTTTTCTATTTCTATTTTTTTTTTTACTTCTACTTTTCTATTCTATATTAAAAAATGGAATCTAAATTAGAAACTAAATCGGCTCGTTTTTGGAGTCAGGTGGATGCGGATTCCAATTATTCCAACGTTTTATTAATTATCGGTCGTACAAAAAACTTTTTGAATTCCCGGTCGAAAGGGATTTCGCTAACGAAAAAGCTTTCAGCGCAGCCCAATACCCCCCTTTTTTCCAAATATTTTTACGAATACGTTTTTTTAATATAGAACTACGTTTTTTTGGAACTGCCATTCAAAAAATAAAAAGTTATTCATTGCAAAAATTGGATGTGAAAGACATCTATTGTTTAAAACAAATCGTTTTTTTTTTTCAATTCCTATTCCATACAATATCTGAGGCAAAATAATTTGTATTTCGGAGTTATTTGTGATACCTTTCTATCTCTGTCTCTTTTTGGGATGTTACATTTGTACATAAAAAATACATATCGAACAAGCTTAAGAACCCTTACCTATCTAATAAAAAACTTGAATCTTTTTCTTTTTTCTTTTCTAGAAATTGGTTATTAAATGCCATTTATTAGAATAGAACATAATCAATCAGTCCCGAATTAAACTCGTTAATTATTCTGAATAAACAAACAAAAATACGTAGTTCTTTTTTTATTAGGCAAAGTTATGGGACATCCGATGGTTGATATCAAAATAAAGTACTTCTTTTTTTTGTCCAATTTTTTAGTCTTGATATATGTCCATAAATTTTTGTAATAGGGAATAATAATGGAAATTGGAATTTGCTGCTACGTTTTCCTAAAAATCTTACTTAGTATAAACTTAGTATAAAATAATTCGTTATTTTTCACTTTGAAAATTTTTGAAGTAGTTGAGAAAGGTTCAAACTAACTACGAATAGAAAATTCCATTTTAGTTTCAGTTGCTTTTTTAATACTTTAGTAATCCATTTTAAAAGAGATAAGAACCGGTGAATCAGAAACAATTAATTAAGAATAAAAAAATTATTATTTTTATGGAACATACATCTCAATATTATTGGACCATACCTTTCGTTCCGCTTCCAGTTCCTATTTTAATAGGAGTGGGACTTCTACTTTTTCCAACGGCAACAAAAGGTCTTCGCCGTATTTTGGCTTTTCCTAGTATTTTTTTGTTAAGTATAGTTATGATTTTTTCGGTCGATCTATCTATTCAGCAAATAAATAGGAGTTCTATCTATCAATACATATGGTCTTTGACCATCAATAATGATTTTTCTTTCGAGTTCGGACACTTTATTGATCCTCTTACTTCTATTATGTCAATATTAATCACCACAGTTGGAATTCTGGTTCTTTTTTATAGCGACAATTATATGTCTCATGATCAAGGATATTTGAGATTTTTTGCTTATATGAGTTTTTTCAATACTTCAATGTTGGGATTAGTTACAAGTTCGAATTTGATACAAATTTATATTTTTTGGGAATTGGTTGGGATGTGTTCTTATCTATTAATAGGGTTTTGGTTCACACGACCCAGTGCGGCAAGTGCTTGTCAAAAAGCCTTTGTAACTAATCGTGTAGGGGATTTTGGCTTATTATTAGGAATCTTAGGTCTTTATTGGACAACGGGTAGTTTCGAATTTCGGGATTTGTTCGAAATATTCAATAACTTGATTTATAATAAGGAGGTTAACTTTTTATTTGTTACTTTGTGTGCCTTTCTATTATTTGGCGGCGCAGTTGCTAAATCCGCACAATTTCCCCTTCATGTATGGTTACCTGATGCCATGGAGGGGCCCACTCCTATTTCGGCTCTTATCCACGCCGCTACTATGGTAGCAGCGGGAATTTTTCTTGTAGCTCGTCTTCTTCCACTTTTCATAGCGATACCATACATAATGAATCTAATATCTTTTATAGGTATAATAACAGTATTATTAGGAGCCACTTTAGCTCTTGCTCAAAAAGATATTAAGAAAAGTTTAGCCTATTCTACAATGTCTCAATTGGGTTATATGATGTTAGCTCTAGGTATGGGGTCTTATCGAGCCGCTTTATTTCATTTGATTACTCATGCTTATTCGAAAGCCTTGTTGTTTTTAGGATCCGGATCAATTATTCATTCAATGGAAGCTCTTGTTGGATACGCTCCAGATAAAAGCCAGAATATGGCTCTTATGGGCGGGTTAAGAAAGCACGTGC